AAAAAAAAAATGGAAGATCTAGTTACGATTGGAAATAAACTTTTCTATCTTCATCCATAGATCCTTTACTCATACTCATTCAATTGGAAGAGTTAATCCAATTCAAAAAAATTATGCTTCGCGACTCCATATCCATAATCCAATCTTTTTTATTCAATTTCTAATTGGCCTTTGGATACAAATCGTGAGAATGTATATTCTTCCTCAAATATGCTATTGAGAGGTAAAGGATTAAACCTTTTTAAGAAATAAAGTTTTTGATCGGAATATGAAAAAAACTGAAAGACCCCTTAACTATTTAAGTTTTTGATAGAACGAATCACACTTTTACCACTAAACTATACCCGCTACATATTTATTATTGTATATGAATGGATCATTTGTCGAACAAAAGAGTGAGGCGCAATCAAGATAGCACCAGAATCATGAAAATTCTAGCGTTGACGCTTCGTCCCGCCGGGGACTTAAATAGTCGAAGAGCAGAAAGCTTACTTAAATAACATAAAAAAAGTTATAGTTATATTATACTTTTCTTTTCGTTTGATACGAAGTCATTACTGACAGTCCCGGTATGAAAGAATCATTGAAGCTGGATCATAGAAAGGATGAAATCCGCATACATGGTTCCTTTTTTTTTCAACTTCTCTTTCAACTGCCAGAGCCAGATCTTACTTATGAATTAAGAATTCGGGTCAATTGGGTCTCAATTGTTCAAATAAAGCTTGTCTCTTGAACAAATAAATGAGTTATATTATAACTACGTTTATAAATATGTGTGTTTAATATTTGATATTTTTTTTTTTTATTTTTAATTTTAATATTTTTTATTGTTTAATATATGTACATAATAAATATAAATAAATATATATATTTATTTATTCCAGTTTCTTTTTCCAGTAAGTAATAAATTGATAAAAAGAAAATAAAAAAAATATATTAATTTAATATTATTAATATTAAATTAATAATATTTATATTAAGTAATAATATTAAGATTAAGTATTAATATAATATTAAGTATTAATAATAAGAAATGACACTTCAACAAGTATTTTTGATTGATATCAAATCATTATTAAATTATTTTTTCTATGGAAATACTGGCCTGGCCCGGCCAGTACTTAAACCAAGCCGGGGGAATAAACCTTTCGTACAAAATAAAAGAAGTAGGGTATTTTCTATTGGGGATATCCGTTTCGAATCATTATCTAAATTGAATTCCTGATCAAATTTCTTCTTAAAATTTCTTCTTATATATATATATATTTATCCTATATATATATNNTACTTTATTGTTATTGTTCTTTTTATATATCTTTATTTTATATATCTTTATCTTATATCTTTTTTTATATAATCTTATATCTTTTTTTATATATCTTTATTCTTTTTTTCTTTATAATATAAAATTTATATTTATTTATTATAAATATATATATATTTATATTTATTTATAATTATAATAAATAAATAATATAATTTAAATTTAATAGAATATAAATAAAAGAATATATATATATAAAAAAATAGATAAATAAAAAAGGAAAACGAAGGTTTTTATCAATCTTTACTTCACGTGTCACATCACATAAAAAATTTTCCATTTTTAAATGGGGATGGGGAGAGATGGCTGAGTGGACTAAAGCGGCGGATTGCTAATCCGTTGTACGAGTTATTCATACCGAGGGTTCGAATCCCTCTCTCTCCGCTTCTTCTGATTACTTGAGACTTTCGAATTCGAAGGAATTTCGATCCCTTGATTTTATCATAGGTAAATGTATGGAATACATAAAATCATAAGAAAAAAAATTTAGAAAAAGCAGGAAAAACTAAAAATATCTTTTTTTTATTCCTCACGTCCAGGATTACGCCCTGGATCATTAGATAAAAATCCGAAGATGAAGAGAGAAATAAAGAATATCACTACTGTATAAACGAATAGTTTGAGAGTAAGCATTACACAATCTCCAAGATCTTTTTTTTTTTGAAAAAGGGAATAGATTACTTATTTTTTACCACATACACTATTTTGTTTTGACATGACACCCCCCCAAAAATGAAGTGTTTTTTGAAAAGAAAGTCATTTTCACGAATTTCTTTGGAATAAGATTTTGATTCCTTCGTTATCAAAAATTTCTTGTCATATGATTAGGTATTGTAGGCAACCTAATAAAATCTTTGCTCACTGTAAGGTCAGAACGAGGAAATAAGCTGATCAAAATTCATCGCCGCGGTTATTCAATATATAAGAATTTCGATTTTTGAATCGAGGGTTCATAATGTAAGACTTATCTGGTCTTATCAATTTTTCGAATTTTTATTTATCGAATAAATCATGAATTTAGCAGAGTATTAAATCATCGAAAACTTACAGCAGCTTGCCAAACAAAGGCTAAGAGAAAAAAAAGTACAGGTATGACAGGCATAACATCTACGATTGGATTTAAAAAGGCATAAGCTTCGGGCAATTTGGCGAAGAAAAAACTACTCGAATAAAAGACAGAATTAAGACAGATGCAGATTAAACTAAAGATATTAAGCATAACAAAATTTCGTTCTTGTAGATTAGATAATTTTATTCTGATTGAGTTTTTTTTATAAGGGAAAAAAAAGACAAGTCAAAAAATCTTTCTTTTTCTTCGAACTCTCCCAAATAAAAATCCTTCCTTCCATTCTCAAATGAGAATACGAGGAATTCCATTTTCATACAATATCTTAACTGAATTCCATGTAATGATCAATGAATTTTTTTTATTCTATATCTACATGTGTTGAATCCTAGCAACAATATATTCTCAATGTATTTATTGGGTTGGGATTGACGAATAACCAATACCAATATTAATGTTTATTAGTGTCGAATAGAAATTCGAAATGGGGCGTGGCCAAGCGGTAAGGCAGCGGGTTTTGGTCCCGTTACTCGGAGGTTCGAATCCTTCCGTCCCAGATCGTTTCCATCAGAAACGAAAGATGGGATCACATTGTATCCCACATGAAACATAAAATTGTTAACGAGAACAATCTTTTGTTCTGAATTCTAAGAATGATTCTTAGAATCATATTTTTTCTTTCATTTGGTTTCTCACAAACGTAATCAAGTGTCAAATGTGGGTGGAAATAAATATCTTTTTTTTGAATTCAAAAAAGATATTCTGGGTTTATTATTCACATTCAGGATATGCTCGTACTACTCAATATTCATTTTAAAGTTAGTTACTTATGGAAACTTTATGTTCCATATCTATGAAATGTCAATTCTCACATGAAGCATTCTGAATCGAAATGTGAATGAAAGAAAGGCCTCTTTATTCCCTTACCAAGGGTAAAAAGCCTAAAGTAAATAAATGGGGTATCCCAATTCCACAGTCTATGTGGAGACTAAAGAATAGGGAGTTTTTGGTACTAATTTCATCACTGCTTTTAAAACTTCTAAAGCTAGTGTGGGAAAAAAATAGTAAAAACGACTGGACCCCATTTTTTTGTATTTTATCTGGTTCATCTTATATCTTATACGGTTCAAATGAATAATTGTAAATCAATGTAATGTAGCGATTGGGGGAAATTCGTATATTGCATCTACTTGACTTTATGGAATTGATGGAAAAGAAAAATTTTTGAACCTGAAGTAAAACAAAATCTGTTCTGTATTGTATAAAATAAAAAAGTTTTCTTAATAATTGATTTTTTTCCGGGATTGCAAATCTATTAATATTAAAGGTTCCTCTTTTGAGGTTTATAGTTTATTTGTTCGAGAAAAATGGATCCTTCATGATTGATCGTCCCGAACAATCTTTTTAAGATGTAAATAAGTCTTAAGCAAACTTATTTATTCGTCTTTTTTAGAAAAATGTTTCATTCATATGATAGAATATAGAGTTAAATAAATTGGATCCTTGCTGAGCCTTCCCCGGATAAATACTTATCTATCCATAGATAGATAGAAAATATGTACTATTATATACCGGTATACACACACCGGTTGAGCCAATGACTATTCATGATTCCATATTGAATCAATTACATACCAGTTTGAAATAAAATTAGAGGAATGTTATGGTAAAACTTCGTTTGAAACGATGTGGTAGAAAGCAACGTGCGACTTGAAGGACATGATCGGCTGTGGATTCTTACATCCACCATTTTCTATAGGAATGAAGATGTTCTTGGCTCGACATAGTTTGTTCTGCTCTGTTAGGAACTTAATTTGTGTTAGGTTGTAAGTAAATAGTACATGATGGAGCTCGAGCAGAAAGGATTGATTCGTTTATCAGGGGGAAGAATCTAGGGTTAGTAACTATCAATAAGTTAGACCAACTTTGTAAGTATATCCTCATTATATAAATCGAAAGGTTAAAAAAATCGAAAAATCAAAGAAGTTTGAAAAATAAAAAGTAAAATTTTTAAGAATTGGTAAAACTATTTCGATCAAAAGTGTATCACAAGGGAATCCACCATTCATATTCTATTTCTATAGTATAGAAAAAAATAACAAAAAACAAAAAGGGATGTTGCTGCTCTTTTGAAAGGAGTAAAGATCACCGAAGTTATGTCTAAACCCAATGATTTCACAAAGCAAAGATAAAGGATTCCGGAACAAGTAAACACTATTTTCAATTGTCTCAACAATTGAATCAGAATGAGGAATAAAAATAGATTCGAGATGAGACAAACAAAAGAGGTTAGAGACAGCTCAATAAATGTCTAAGGGTTTCCCTTCGAACTCTGTCAGAATTACCCAACTTGAGTTATGAGTACGAATGAGATTTCTTTTTTTCTGTAAGGAAGAATAAAAAAACGACTAAAATCATAATCTAATTCATGATTTTATGGATCCATTTGCCATTATATACATATACAGAAATTTAGAATCCTTTTTTCTCGAGCCGTATGAGGAGAAAACCTCCCATACGTTTCTAGGGAGGGCATTGTTTATTTACATCTATTCCAATGAGCCATCTACCGAATCGTTGCAATTGATGTTCGATCCCGAAGAGAAGGAAGAGATCTTAGAAAAGTAGGTTTTTACGATCCGATAAAGAATCAAACTTATTTAAATGTTCCTCTTATTCTATATTTCCTTGAAAAAGGTGCTCAACCTACGGGAACTGTTTGTAATATTTTAAGGAAGGCAGAATTATTTCAAGAAAGAACTTCGATTCGAGTTAATTAAAGTAAAAAAACAAAAAATTAATAAATAAAAAAGGGGGGGGTAACTAGTATCTATCTTTGTGTAATTATTTACACACACACAATTTGCCTTTTTCTTGCTGTATTCATACTTAATTTACTTTTTTTCTTGTTTTGTTTGTTGCGGGATTCCACCAACAAACAAGGGGTTAATCTTGCTTATTGTACCTCTATTGATTGAATAAACCCGAGATTTTTTCTTTACTTTACCTCTTTCGTATTTTTTTCATCCAAATTTCTTATTTATGTTTATGTTGTGCCAATCCAACACAAGTCCTTATTTGATTTACTTAAATTTGTTTTCTTAACATTGGATTCATATTGACAATGGTGCATCGAAGAAATATAATTTGATCGTAGATAAATAGATCCGTTTATCTCCACCCCATATTGGTTTTTTCTTTCCTTCACTTCAGTCAAATGATGGGTTTGCCCTGCCGGATTTACTGGCATACAAGATGTATTTTCTTAACGAAAAAGAAAAGAAAATTGATAAATAAAATGGCGGTTTGTCACAATTTTGACATCTCTATTGGGAATCTTTTGTTGTTTAATCCGATCTGTCCATTTTGGTATTTTGGTGTTTTTAATTGATCAACAAAAACAAATCTTTCTTTTCGATTTGTTCTAGTTCAATGTTTTGACGGGGTCGTGCAGTGCAATTCAATTGATTTTTTTATTTTGACCGTATTTACATATATATCCTATTTATTTTTTTTTTATTCGGGTTGCTAACTCAACGGTAGAGTACTCGGCTTTTAAGTGCGACTATGATCTTTTACACATTTGGATGAAGCAAGAGATTCGTCCAGACTATTGGTAGAGTCTATAAGACCACGACTGATCCTCAAAGGTAATGAATGGAAAAAACAGCATGTCGTAATAAAAAATTATTATTTTATTATTTAATTTATCCTTACCGGATCGTTACAATTTTTTTTTCTTTTTGGAAGTGAAAAAAAAAAAAATTCACATTTACAGTTGGGTCTAGTGAATAAATGGATAGAACCCTATGGCTCTAATTCTGGTGAAATAAAAAGCAACGAGCTTTTGTTCTTAATTTGAATGATTACCCGATCTAATTAGACGTTAAAGATAGATTAGTGCCTGATGCGGGAAAGGGTGGGTTCCTCTGTGAGTGGACCATTGATTTTCTTTCTTTTTTTTTTTTTTTAATGAATCCTAATTATTCTTTATTATGGATTGGAGACGGATGTGTAGAAGAAACAGTATACTGATAAAGAGAATTTATTCCAAAGTCAAAAGAGCGATCGAGTTGCAAAAATAAAGGATTTTTTACCCTCTTGTAATTATAACGAACATAAACCAATTGGATAGAAAAGGAGAGGAAAAAGATCTGTTGATTGGACTCCCCTGTTTCCTTTGTTTGCGGGATATATATATTTTTCTTACTGTAATTATATACATAATACATATCCTGTTCTGACCATATTGCACTATGTATCATTTGATAACTCCAAAAATGAAATAGGTCCCGCCTCTGGTTCAAGTAGAAATGGAAATGGAAATGGAAGAATTACAAGGATATTTAGAAAAAGATAGATCTCGGCAACAACACTTTCTATATCCGCTTCTCTTTAAGGAGTATATTTACACATTTGCTCATGATCGTGGTTTAAATGGTTCGACTTTTTACGAATCCACGGAAATTTTTGGTTATGACAATAAATCTAGTTCAGTACTTGTGAAACGTTCAATTATTCGAATGTATCAACAGAATTATTTGATTTATTCGGTTAATGATTCTAACCAAAATCGATTCGTTGGGCACAACAATTATTTTTATTTTCATTTTTATTCTCAGATGATATTGGAAGGTTTTGCAGTCATTGTGGAAATTCCATTCTTGCTGCGATTAGTATCTTCCCTCGAAGAAAAAAAAATACCAAAATCTCAAAATTTGAATTTACGATCTATTCATTCAATATTTCCCTTTTTGGAGGACAAATTATCGCATTTAAATTATGTGTCAGATATACTAATACCTTATCCCATACATCTGAAAATCTTGGTTCAAATCCTTCAATTCTGGATCCAAGATGTTCCTTCTTTACATTTATTGCGATTCTTTCTTCACGAATATCATAATTGGAATAGTCTTATTACTCCGAATAATTCTATTTTTCCTTTTTTACTTTTTTCAAAAGAAAATAAAAGACTATTTCGGTTCCCATATAATTCTTATGTATCTGAATGCGAATTTTTATTAGTTTTTCTTCGTAAACAATCTTCTTATTTACGATTAACATCTTCTGGAGCTTTTCTTGAGCGAACACATTTCTATGGAAAAAT